TACTATGGATGTGCTTGAAAAAAGGACCAGATTGTATAATGATAAAAATAACCAAGAAGATCAAATTAAGAATAACCAAGAATGCTTGCCTAGAGTGTATGATCCTTTTTTAAACGGACCATATCGTGGAACAATCAAAAAAGTGTATTCACGTTCAATGGTGGATGACTCAATCACTTCGACAGAAGATTCTATAGGAATGGTTTGGATAAATAAGATTCATGATAGGCTTCCTACTGATTACCAAAAATTTGAACATAAAATGGATACATTTATTGGAGAATCATTATCGACAGACATTGGTCCTTTCTTGACCTCTATCAGTGAATTAGCTAGGAAATCAACAACTGGTTTTAGTCTTCATTTTAAAAAGCTTGTTTTAATATCCGAACAAAGAAGATTTGATTCAGAAAATAAAACAAAATGTTTGAAATTTCTATTCGATGTAATTACAACTGATCCAAATAATCAAACAATTCAAAATAAATCTATTGGAATAGAAGAAATCGGTAAAAAGATTCCTCGACGATCATACAAATTGATCAATTCTTTTGAAGAGCGGGAGGAGGAAAATGAGGAAGAATCAACAGAAAATCATGGGATTCGTTCAAGAAAAGCCAAACGTGTGGTAATTTATACTGATAAGGCGGATCCGGATCAGAATACCAATACTGATACTAGTACCAGTACTAATAGTGATCAAGCAGAAGAGTTGGCTTTGGTACGTTACTCGCAACAATCAGATTTTCGTCGGGATATAGTAAAAGGATCCATGCGCGCTCAAAGACGTAAAATAGTTACTTGGGAAATGTTTCAAGCGAATGTGCATTCCCTGCTTTTTTTGGACAGAATAGACAAAACTTTTTTTTTTTCTTTTGATATCTCCCGAACAATGAATCTCATTTTTAGAAATTGGATAGATACAGGACCGAAATTCAAAACTTCGGATTCTGAGGAGGAAGAGGCAAAAGAAAAGGCAAAAAAAATTGCGGATAAAAAAAACGAGAATGAAAGGATAGCAATAGCAGAAACTTGGGATACTATTATATTTGCTCAAGCAATAAGAGGTACTATGTTAGTAGCCCAATCGATTCTTAGAAAATACATCATATTGCCTTCATTGATAATAGCTAAAAACCTCGGCCGTATGTTCTTATTTCAATTCCCCGAGTGGTACGAGGATTTGAAGGAGTGGAATAGAGAAATGCATGTTAAATGCACCTATAATGGTGTTCAATTATCAGAAACAGAATTTCCGAAAAACTGGTTAACAGATGGTATTCAGATAAAAATCCTATTTCCTTTCTGTCTGAAACCCTGGCGCAAATCCAAACTACGATCCCATCATAGAGATCCAATCCAAAAGAAAGGGAAAACAGAAAATTTTTGTTTTTTAACAATCTGGGGAAGGGAAACCGAACTACCTTTTGGTTCTGCCCGACAACAACCTTCCTTTTTTGAACCTATTTATAATGAATTCGAAAAAAAAAAGAGAAAAGTGAAAAAAAAAAGTTTTCTAGTTCTAAGAGTTTTCAAAGAAAAAACAAAACAGTTTATAAAGGTCTCAAAAGAAAAAACAAGATGGATTATCAAAACGGTTCTATTTTTAAAAAGAATAATAAAAGAGTTTGCAAACGTAAATCCAATTTTCTTATTTGTATTGAAGAAAGTATATGAACCGAATGAAAATGGAAAAGATTCCATAATCATAAGCAGTAATAAAACTGTTCCTGAATCGACCATTCGAATTAGATTCATGGATTGGGCAAATTATTCACTGACAGAAAAAAAAAGGAAAGATCTGTCTGATAGAACAACCCTAATCAGAAATCAAATAGAAAGGGGTGCAAAAGACAAAAGAAAAATATTTCTAACTCCGGATATAAATATTAGTCCTAACGATACAAGTTGTGGTGATAAAAGATCGGAATCGCAGAAACATATTTGGCAGATATCAAAAAGAAGAAGTAACAGATTCATATTCATACGCAAATGGCACTATTTTTTGACATTTTTCAACGAAAGAATATACATACATATCTTTCTATGTACTGTTAATGTTTCTAGAGTCAATGTACAACTTTTCCTTGAATCAACAAAAAAGATTATCGATAAATACATTCACAATGATGAAAAAAATAAAGAAGGGATTGATGAAACAAATCAAAAAAAAGTGCACTTTATTTCGACTATAAAAAAGTCTCTTTCTGATATTCGTAATAATAAATCAAAGATTTCTGGTGACCTATATTCCTTTTCACAAGCATCTGTATTTTACAAATTATCACAAATCCAAGCTATTAATAAGAAGTATCATTTGAGATCTCTACTTCAATATCGCGAAGCATATCTTATTCTTAAGGATAGAATCAGGAATTTTTTTGGAACACGAAGAATATTAGATTCCAAATCAAGGCATAAAAAATTTCCGAATTCTGGAATGAATGAATGGAAAAACTGGTTAAGGGGTCATTATCAATACAATTTATCTCAGGCTAGGTGGTCTAAATTAGTACCGCAAAAATGGCGAACTAGGGTCAATCGGCGTCGTACGATTCAAAATAAAGACTCAAAAAAGAATTCATATGAAAAAGCCCAATTCATTCATTACGAGAAAAAAAATGATTATGAAGTGAATTCATTGACGAGCAAAAAAGAAAAATTAAAAAAAAACTACAGATATGATCTTTTTTCATATAAATATATTCATTATGGGGATAGGAAAGACTCATATATTTATCCATCCTCATTACAAGTAAACGAGGACCGAGAGATTCCATATAATTACAACACACCTAAAATTGAACCATTTTATGTACTGGGGGATATATCTATTAGTGATTATCTAGGAGAAGAGTATATTATTGGTACGGGTAAAAGTACGGATAGAAAATATTTGGAGTGGAAAATTTTCGATTTATTTCTTAGAAAGAATATCGATATTGAGTCCTGGCCCGATACGGATACCGGGACCAACATTAATAAAATGACTAAGACCGAGACTGATTATTATCAAATGATTGATAAGAAAGATCTTTTCTATCTCACGATTCATCAAGAAATCAACCCACCCAATCAAAAAAAAAACTTTTTTTTGATGGGAATGAATAAAGAAATGCTATATCGTCCCATATTAAATACGAAATCTTGGTTCTTCTCAGAATTTGTGCCACTTTATGATGCATATAAGATCAAACCGTGGATTATACCAATCAAATTACTTCTTTTCATTTTTAATGGAAATGAAAACATTAGTGAAAACAAAAACATTAATGGAAATCAAAAAAAGGATCTTCGTATATCATCTAATCAAAAAGAATATCTTGAATTAAAGAATCGAAATCAAGAAGAAAAAGAACAGCTCGGCCACGGAAATATTGGCTCAGACGCACGAAAACGACAAAAAGATTTTGAAAAGGATTACACGGAATCAGACATTCAAAAACGTGAAAAGAAAGGACAACCCGAGAGTAACAAGAAAGCAAAACTAGAGTTATTCCTGAAAAAATATTTGCTTTTTCAATTGAGATGGGATGATCCTTTGAATCACAGAATTTTCAATAATGTTAAGGTATATTGTTTCCTGCTTAGACTAATAAATGCAAAGGAAATTGCTATATCCTCTATTCAAGGAGGAGAAATGCACCTGGATGTAATGTTAATTCAGACGAATCTAACTCTTCCAGAATTGATAAAAAAGGGAATATTGATTCTCGAACCAGTACGTCTGTCTATAAAATGGGATAGACAATTTATTATGTATCAAACCATAGGTATCTCATTGGTCCATAATAATAAATGCCAAACTAATGGAAGATATCGAGAAAAAAGATATGTTGATGAGAATTATTTCAATGGATCCATTGTACAACATAAAAAGATGCTTGTGAATAGAGACGAAAATCATTATGATTTGCTTGTTCCTGAAAATATTCTATCCCCTAGGCGTCGTAGAGAATTGAGAATTCTAATTTGTTTCAATTCCGGAAATAGGAATGTTATGGATAGAAATCCGGTATTTTTCAATGACAACAATGTAAGGAACTGGGGGCAATTTTTGGATGAGGACAAGCATATTGATACAGATATAAATAAATTCATTCAATTCAAATTGTTTCTTTGGCCCAATTATCGATTAGAGGATTTAGCTTGTATGAATCGCTACTGGTTTGATACCAATAATGGCAGCCGTTTCAGTATGTCAAGGATACATATGTATCCACGATTCGGAATTAGTTGATGGTTGGTACATTTCCTATATATCAGGTGTCGGGTCTGGTATATGAATGTACACACACGCTGTGTTACATTCTAATACATGATACCGATTCAATAACGTCTCAATTGGATTGAATCTAGAAATGATTCGGCAGAATCTTCTTAGGTCAAAATAATTTTCTTTTGTGGGTACAGAAATTGCCCTTCTATCGAATCAAATTACAAATTGTACTTACAATTCATTTGAATTTAATTTTGATTTGATTTGATAGAATCAAAGTAATATATGAATAAATCCAGATTATTGGGTGTATCAGATCAAAATAACTGGCATTATTATTATTCCTGATTGGTAAAATCCATATCTGTGGAAAAAAAAAAAGAGAGAGAAATTAAATTTTTATGGTTATGGTCAAAAATTCATTCATCTCAGTTATTCCGAAAGAAGAAAAAAGCAAAGGGTCTGTTGAATTTCAAGTAATCAGTTTCACCAATAAGATACAGAGACTTACTTCACATTTTGAATTGCACAGAAAAGATTATTTATCTCAGATAGGTTTGCGGAAAATTCTGGGAAAACGTCAACGACTGCTGGCTTATTTGTCAAAGAAAAATAGAGTGCGTTATAAAAAATTAATCGATCAATTAGATATTCGGGAACCAAAAACTCGTTAATTTGAAGATTATTTTCATTCTTTGGTTTATTAGATCTTGAATTTTGATGAACCTCATTTATTTCGTTTTCGGCAATTCATAGAATAATGGATCGGAGAAGAAAACATATGAATGTACCGGCTACAAGAAAAGACCTCATGATAGTTAATATGGGTCCTCACCACCCATCAATGCATGGTGTTCTTCGACTTATCGTTACTCTAGATGGTGAAGATGTTATTGACTGTGAACCCGTATTGGGTTATTTACACAGAGGGATGGAAAAAATTGCGGAAAACCGAACAATTATACAATATCTTCCTTATGTAACACGTTGGGATTATTTAGCTACTATGTTCACAGAGGCAATAACGGTAAATGCACCAGAACAATTAGGAAATATTCAAGTACCCAAAAGAGCCAGCTATATCAGAGTAATTATGCTGGAGCTGAGTCGTATAGCTTCTCATTTATTATGGCTTGGACCTTTTATGGCAGATATCGGTTCACAGACTCCCTTCTTCTATATTTTCAGAGAAAGGGAATTGCTATATGACCTATTCGAAGCTGCTACAGGTATGCGAATGATGCATAATTATTTCCGTATCGGGGGAGTCGCTGCTGATCTACCTCATGGCTGGATAGATAAATGTTTGGATTTCTGCGATTATTCTTTAACAGGAATTGTTGAATATCAAAAGCTTATTACGCAAAATCCCATTTTTTTGGAACGAGTTGAAGGGGTGGGCATTATTGGTGGGGAGGAAGCAATAAATTGGGGTTTATCGGGACCAATGCTACGAGCTTCCGGAATCCAATGGGATCTTCGTAAAGTTGATCATTATGAGTGTTACGATGAATTCGATTGGGAAGTCCAGTGGCAAAAAGAAGGAGACTCATTAGCTCGTTATTTAGTACGAATCAATGAAATGACGGAATCCATAAAAATTATTCAACAGGCTCTAGAAGGAATTCCGGGGGGGCCCTATGAGAACTTAGAAGTTCGACGCTTTGATAGAGCAAGTGATTCCGAATGGAATGGTTTTGAATATCGATTCATTAGTAAAAAGCCTTCTCCCACTTTTGAATTGTCGAAACAAGAACTTTATGTGAGAGTAGAAGCCCCAAAGGGAGAATTGGGAATTTTTCTGATAGGGGATAATAGTGTTTTTCCCTGGAGATGGAAAATTCGTCCACCTGGTTTCATCAATTTGCAAATTCTTCCTCAGCTAGTTAAAAGAATGAAATTGGCTGATATCATGACGATACTAGGTAGTATAGATATCATTATGGGAGAAGTTGATCGTTGAAATGATAATTGATACGACAGAAGTACAAGCTATCAATTCTTTTTCCAGATCGGAATCCTTAAAAGAGGTCTATGACCTCTTATGGCTGCTTGTCCCTATTTTTACTCCTGTATCGGGAATCACAATAGGCGTACTCGTGATTGTGTGGTTAGAAAGAGAAATATCTGCAGGGATACAACAACGTATCGGGCCTGAATATGCCGGCCCCTTGGGAATTCTTCAAGCTCTAGCAGATGGGACCAAACTACTTTTGAAAGAGGATCTTCTCCCATCTAGAGGAGATGTTCGTTTATTCAGTATGGGGCCATCTATAGCGGTCATATCAATTCTACTAAGCTATTTAGTAATTCCTTTTGGCTATCGCCTTGTTCTAGCCGATCTCAGTATAGGCGTTTTTTTATGGATCGCTATTTCCAGTATTGCTCCTATTGGACTTCTTATGTCAGGATATGGATCGAATAATAAATATTCCTTTTCAGGTGGTCTACGAGCTGCTGCTCAATCTATTAGTTATGAAATACCATTAACTCCGTGTGTGTTATCAATATCTCTACGTGTGATTCGTTGGAACATGAACCTTTACCCCTTTCCTTTATTTCCAGGAAAGGGGTTGGATGTGTTGAATAGATACCTTTCTCTTTTTATTCATCATTCGGGTCGATGAGTTAAACCAGATAGTTATATGAGTGAAACAAAACAGCTTATGAATTTGCAGTAAGAAGATTGATTCTCATTCCCTATGTACGAGAGTAAAGTGGAAGTAAACATAAGCGGTCGAAACTGTTTACCCCAAGATTGGTTGATTAGTCATCATGACTTGAAGCGGGTGCAAAAGATCAACTGTATGGAGTTTCTACTATTGTATTGTATGTTGTTGTATGTTGTATGTATTACCATATCGGGGATCAATCAAAAATGAGTGGACGGTTAGGAACACGAAGGTACACAAAGGATTAGTGATGAAGATAATGTAAGGTATCCAAAGGGATATTTCTGCATAACATAAAAGGAATCATAATGAGGGCTTTAAGTTCGTAGAAATGATCAAGCAGTACTTCCTCACGATTCCGATCCAGAGTATGCTTCTATCCACTGATTAAATAAATGACTGTCGAGAACGAAGTAATCCTTTGATTTTATTTTTTAGAAACCCCCCTTCTGAGTGAGAAAGAAGAACAGGAACGAAAGAAATGGAATGCAATAGGAAAACTGAATAATAAGAGATCTTTGTTTATTCTTTCTTTCCTCAATCCTATCCATATTCATACGGATAGAATTCTTATAATGATTTATCAACTATAACTCATGAATTAGTGTCTAATTATTTTTCGTACGAAAAGTATGGGTCGAAATATCTATTGAAACAACGAGTATTTTATTGAAGGATTAAGTTATTACTGAACTAAAAGAATTCTAAGTCTAATTAGAAAATAAAGGATGAGATCAATTCGGAAGCGCTTTTTTATTATGGCGGACGGAATTCCATTGGTCTAATTCGGGACTCTTCGATACATCGTTACTCTAATCTACACTACAAACATGCCGAGGTAATAATGAACCAGTCCTTAGATTTATTTGTGGCCATCGAGGAGCCGTATGAAGCTGAGGTCTCATGTGCGGTTCTGGAATAGCGATGGGAATAGTGATGTTATCATCGACTATGATTATCTAACAGTTCAAGTACAGTTGATATAGTTGAGGCACAGTCAAAATATGGGTTTTGGGGGTGGAATCTGTGGCGTCAACCTATAGGGTTTATAGTTTTTCTAATTTCTTCCCTAGCGGAATGTGAAAGATTACCTTTTGATTTACCAGAAGCAGAGGAGGAATTAGTAGCAGGTTATCAAACCGAATATTCAGGTATTAAATCTGGTTTATTTTACGTTGCTTCTTACCTAAATCTACTAGTTTCTTCATTATTTGTAACAGTTCTTTACTTGGGCGGGTGGAATTTATCTATTCCGTACATATTCATTTCTGAACCTTTTGGAATAAATAAAACAGGTGGAGTCTTTGGAATGACAGTTGGTATCCTTATTACATTAGCTAAAGCTTATTTGTTCCTGTTCATTCCTATCACAACAAGATGGACTTTACCTAGGATGAGAATGGACCAGCTATTAAACCTTGGGTGGAAATTTCTTTTACCTATTTCTCTAGGTAATCTATTATTAACAACTTCTTCCCAACTCGTTTCGCTATAACAAAATATGATATTCTAGATTCATAACCTATCTAGAGCAAGAGAAAGAAACATCAAACTATTCATGGATATCCACGATATGTTCCCTATGGTGACTGGGTTCATGAATTATGGTCAACAGACAATACGAGCTGCAAGGTATATTGGTCAAAGTTTCATAATTACCTTATCTCACGTGAATCGTTTACCTGTGACTATTCAATATCCTTATGAAAAATCGATCACATCGGAGCGTTTTCGTGGTCGAATCCATTTTGAATTTGATAAATGCATTGCTTGTGAAGTATGTGTTCGGGTATGCCCCATAGATCTACCCGTTGTTCATTGGAGATTGGAAACGGATATTAGAAAGAAACGATTGCTTAATTATAGTATTGATTTTGGAATCTGTATATTTTGTGGTAATTGTGTCGAGTATTGTCCAACAAACTGTTTATCAATGACTGAAGAATATGAACTTTCTACTTATGATCGTCACGAATTGAATTATAATCAAATTGCTTTGGGTCGGTTACCAATGTCAGTAATTGGAGATTACACAATTCGAACAATTACGAATTCGACTCCAATCAAAATAATGAGGGGTAAACCTCTTGATTCAAAAACGATTACCAATTACTAAGATTCCGTTTTGATCTAAAGTAAAGGAGTGAGGCTTCTTTCATTTTGCCAGGTCAGTAAATAACTATTGATTGGTGAGAATCAAGGCTTGATTTTGATTTAGAATGGATTCATAGATCTGTGATGATTTCAAAATATAAAATTTCGAACTACTCTTTCAGATACAGTAGCGGGATTGATCCAATAACTGTATCTATATAAATCTACACCCCTTTAGGATTCAATTAGGAACGTATCATATACAAGAAAAAAAAAAAATAAGGTAACCTCTTTTTTCTTGGATCGGTTAGTAAGTTTATGAAATATTTCGATTTATTTATCTCTTTTTTTACACATAATGGATTTACCTGGACCAATACATGATATTCTTTTAGTATTTCTGGGATCAGGTCTTATATTAGGAGGTCTGGGGGTGGTCTTACTTACCAACCCAATTTATTCTGCTTTTTCATTGGGACTGGTTCTTGTTTGTATATCCTTATTCCATATTCCATCTAACGCCTATTTTGTAGCTGCTGCACAGCTCCTTATTTACGTAGGAGCTGTAAATGTTTTAATCCTATTTGCTGTGATGTTCATGAATGGTTCAGAATATTACAACGATTTCTATCTTTGGACCGTTGGGGATGGGGTCACTTCACTGGTTTGTACAAGTATTCTTTTTTCACTAATTACTACTATCTCGGATACGTCGTGGTACGGGATTGTTTGGACTACAAGATCAAATCAGATTATAGAGCAGGACCTAACAAGTAACGTTCAACAAATTGGGATTCATTTATCAACAGATTTTTACCTTCCATTTGAACTCATTTCTATAATTCTTTTAGTTGCTTTGATAGGTGCAATTGCTATGGCCCGGCAGTAAAGTAATTAAGTAATAAATACTTAGACCCAAAATCAAATAAATAAAGTCTTGTTTTGTTCTATGTTATCACATCCATTTTCCTTCAGTTCCATTTTCATATTCTATTGTTCATATATGAAATTGAAAGGGGTTTAGTTCGATCCATTACTAATACCTTACTTTGTTTCGTACTTAATTTATATTCTAATCAAATCGGTGAAATTGTTGTTCATATTGAAATGAATCAAGATTGATGAGGGGTTGGTCAATGATGACCGAACATGTACTTATTTTGAGTGCCTATTTATTTTCTATCGGTATTTATGGATTGATCACAAGTCGAAACATGGTTAGAGCACTTATGTGTCTTGAACTTATACTGAATGCGGTTAATATAAATCTCGTAACATTTTCTGATTTGTTTGATAGTCGTCAATTAAAAGGAGATATTTTCTCGATTTTTGTTATAGCTATTGCAGCCGCTGAAGCAGCTATTGGGCCGGCTATTGTTTCATCGATCCATCGTAACAGAAAATCAACTCGTATCAATCAATCGAATTTGTTGAATAAATAGTATTAATGATATAAATAAAGACAGATATCTACAATATATTCACTAATTTAGAACTAGCATGTATGATTCGTATGACCATGCTTGTTGAAACGTAAGAAATCAAAGTATCTTGGCCCTTGCTCATGAACAGATCCAGAAATAGATTGATTATCAAAAAAATTCTGGTAAACCACTGATTCGTCTGGCGTCTACAACATAATATATATAATTCAATTACTAATGAAGCCAGATCGAAAATTAATAAAGTTCAAAAAATTTATAGATCCAATGTCGCATTCAGTAAAGATTTATGATACATGTATAGGGTGTACTCAATGTGTACGAGCCTGCCCCACAGATGTATTGGAAATGATACCTTGGGACGGATGTAAAGCTAAACAAATTGCTTCTGCTCCAAGAACAGAGGACTGTGTAGGTTGTAAGAGATGTGAATCCGCTTGTCCAACAGATTTCTTGAGTGTTCGGGTTTACTTATGGCATGAGACAACTCGCAGCATGGGTCTAGCTTATTGATACGTTCTAGAAAAATCCACTTGAATCCATTTGATTCCTCTTTACCGACAAAAACCCGTACTCGAGAAATTATTCCGAGCGCGGGTTTTTCTGGTCAAAGTCTATCTTGTCTTTACCACGAGTTATTTTCCTTGGTTAACAATAATTGTTGTTTTGCCGATATCCGCGGGTTCGTCAATTTTCTTTCTCCCTCTACGAGGGAATAAAAATAAGGTGGTTCGGTGGTATACTATTTGTATATGCTTATTAGAACTCCTTCTAACGACCTATGCGTTCTGTTATCATTTCCAATTGGACGATCCATTAATCCAATTAGAGGAGGCTTATAAATGGATAAATACTTTTGATTTTCACTGGAGACCGGGAATCGATGGACTTTCCATAGGACCCATTTTACTGACGGGATTCATCACTACTTTAGCTACTTTAGCGGCTCGGCCAGTTACTAGAGATTCGCGATTGTTCCATTTCCTGATGTTAGCAATGTATAGTGGTCAAATAGGATCATTTTCCTCTCGAGACCTTTTACTTTTTTTCCTCATGTGGGAATTAGAATTAATTCCTGTTTACCTACTTGTATCCATATGGGGAGGGAAGAAACGTCTGTACTCAGCTACAAAGTTTATTTTGTACACAGCGGGGGGTTCTATTTTTCTCTTAATGGGAGTTCCGGGTATGGGTTTATATGGCTCCAATGAGCCAACATTAAATTTTGAAACATTAGCTAATCAATCATATCCTTTGGGATTGGAAATAATATTCTATTTTGGCTTCCTTATTGCTTATGCTGTCAAATCGCCGATTATACCCCTACATACATGGTTACCAGATACCCATGGAGAAGCACATTACAGTACATGTATGCTTCTAGCGGGAATCTTATTAAAAATGGGAGCGTATGGATTGGTTCGGATCAATATGGAATTATTACCCCATGCTCATTCTATATTTTCTCCCTGGTTGATGATAGTAGGAGCGATTCAAATAATCTATGCAGCTTCAACTTCTTTCGGTCAACGCAATTTAAAAAAGAGAATAGCCTATTCCTCCGTATCTCATATGGGTTTCACACTTATAGGAATTGGTTCCATAACCGATACGGGAATCAATGGAGCCATTTTACAAATAATCTCTCATGGATTTATTGGTGCTGCACTTTTTTTCTTGGCAGGAACGAGCTACGATAGAATACGTCTTGTTTATCTCGACGAAATGGGAGGAATAGCTATCCCAATGCCAAAAATATTTACCATGTTCAGTAGCTTCTCGATGGCTTCTCTTGCATTGCCAGGAATGAGTGGTTTTGTTGCGGAATCCGTAGTATTTTTTGGAATAATTACTAGCCCGAAATATCTTTTAATGCCAAAAATACTAATTACTTTCGTAATGGCAATTGGAATGATATTAACTCCTATTTATTCATTATCTATGTCACGTCGGATGTTCTATGGCTACAAGCTATTCAACGTTCCAAACTCTTATTTTTTCGATTCTGGACCACGAGAACTATTTGTTTCGGTCTGTATCTTTCTACCTGTAATAGGTATTGGTATTTATCCTGATTTTGTTCTCTCGCTATCAATTGACAGGATAGAAGCTATTCTATCTATTTATTTTCATAAATAGTTTTCATTAATAAGACATTACATTAATGTAAAAGAACTGTGTGATTTTTAAAAGCGTTCACTGTATAATGCAATGAAAGAAAAAAAAAAAAATGAAGTGAATTATAATCAGATACATCTAAAGTTTTTTCGAACCATTTGAATCACTACTTGATTCAAATGGTTCGAAAAAACTTGCACAAACCTTCTTTATATAATATACGGGACGATGTTCCTATGTATTCTTCAGGCCCTTTCTTCAATTAGTTGTTAATGTGAATGAACCATAACTATGGAGTCCTATTCCTAATAGATTGACCCCAAAATAGCATATCCAAATTATAAGAAATCCTATAGAAGCCACAATTGCCGAATCCACACCCTGAAAGCTCTGATTTGTTCTACTATGTAAATAAATCGCGAATATGGTCCAAGTAATAAATGCCCAAGTTTCCTTGGGGTCCCAATTCCAATAAGACCCCCATGCCTCATTAGCCCATACTGCTCCCGAAAGAATACCTATGGTTAAAAAAGTAAACCCTAGACTAATGACACGATAACTACACTGATCTAATTGTTGAGTTAATTGATACCTGTGATAATTTATAAATGAAAGAAAAGAAGTGTTTTGTAAAACACTTCTTTTTTCATTCACAAAGGAAAATGACTCAATTAATAAATGATTGCTTTTGCGAGGAATATCTAGGTTTTTTCGAAATGTAATGACTAAAAGAGCTACGGATAATAACGATCCACATAAAAGAGCTGCATAACTCAATAACATCATACTTACGTGCATCATTAACCACTGGGATTGTAGAGCAGGTACTAATATTGCAGATTGATGCATTTCGGTTGAAAGACCCGAAGTGGCAAAGCCTTGGGTAAAAATAGCACTTGGCGCGGTTATTGCGCTTAAATAACTTTTCTGGTTCCGTCTTTTAGGAAACATATGAATAATGGAGAAACTCCACGAAAGAAACATTAAAGATTCATATAAATTGCTTAACGGCAAATGTCTCGAATAAATCCAACGAGTAACTAATAATCCTGTTATACAGAAAAAGGTAGCCATCATGGCTTTTTCTGACAAATCAAATAGTACTACGGTTTGATGGACTAATAAGGTCATCAAATGAATCGTAATAACAATTGAAATGATAGAAAAAGAGATGTGAGTTAATATATGTTCTAAAGTGGCAAATATCATAATTTTTTTTTTAGGGGGGTATCCCCAATTACGGAATGGAAATCCGGAATTGAATTCATTATAGGATCTATTGTGCCTTTTTTAGAGGATGCCGCCACTCGGACTCGAACCGAGATGCTCTAGCACTGCTTCCTAAGAGCAGCGTGTCTACCAATTTCACCATGGCGGCTTCATCGAAATAATCATAGTCCATATGATGTTCAATCGTCGAGATTGAGGGATTTAATGCAATCTATTTTAGGAAATGTTAGAATCGATGAATAAAGACCCGTTCAAATAAATATTTAAACGCTCAATAATCCTTAGTATCGTGGCAGGAGGTCATTTTAAACAGCGGGCTTTTCCGTATTATAAGTTCTTCTGGAATAGTTGGAACTAGACGGTTATGCCCTGAGTCCGGGTATAGAACTAAGAATTTATTTTTCTCATTTTTTGACGATTCATTTCTCATTTATCTGATTTGATAGATCCGAAACGAAAAAGATTCATTTTTCAATGAACAAAATAAAACAATATTTTTTATATATCACAACTTCATCACTACACCCAAAGGATTTCTATAAAAATTTTGATAGTTTGGTATCAAAGATGTATTAATGATTGGGATCTTCATTGTATACATAACATAATTTGTGTGAGGATTTACCAAACCCATTAGGTATTGGACCGGGCATATCGTATAACAAAAGAGTTTCAATCTTTATTGGAATTCTACTGTATGTACTTTAATGTACTTTAACTTAGAAAACTTAGAAAATAAAAATGAAACTGATAAGATCTCTTTATATATGGATTTGAAATCTAATATTAATAGATAAAATAATTTAGATATTAGATCTAGATATATCGATTGATCGATCCTCCAGCTCAAACATGGGATAGGATCCATTGGGGTTGGATTACGTAAGATTGACTCATTCTTTAGTACATAAATATCGATCTAAATGGGATCCTGGCAGTTTTATTATTATTTTTTTTTTTTTTCTGTTCGAAATAAGAGGGAGTCCTTGTAGATATGTAGTGATTCAGAGAGCTACAAATCAAAGTTTTAAAATTGATATTTTAATCAATTAGTTTCAATAATCCACTGACTTTGACTATGAATCTTATCCCCGCCTTACTTTGGAACAAAAAAGGGGGCTCTAACCTCGTTCATACTTGTTTCAGATTTTCCAAAAATCTTAATGATGTATAACTATTGGAGATACATAATCCAATAAGCCAATCCCTTCCTAAGAAAAAAAAGTAAGAGTTTTGTTATTGTGAAAAATGAATCGATGGGGAAAGTTACAATCCCCATCTCGCGAATTATAAAAACCAATCAATGAAAGGTGAAACCTTGTATTTTGTGTCTAACTACTTCTTTCTTTTTTCTTTTTTTTCAAACACAAAAAGAAATCATTTTTAGAACCTAGTATACAGAATAATTTTTATTCTACATACCACAACAGCTAGTTCTATCTCATATTGATGAGTTCAAAACATTAGTTAATGTGAATTCTTCATCTTATAAATTGAATCATCCAATTCATCGAGTCATGCTGATTCAGATTCAGATCATTCCAAGGCTTTATTACTTGTTTGTCGCACAAAAAAACTTTTTGAATGCCCGGTAGAAATAGATTTAGCTAAAGATAAAGCTTTTGCCGCGGCCTGATATCCCCTTCCTTTCCAAATATTTCTACGAATATGCTTTTTTGACAGAGAAGTACGTTTCTTTGGAACCGCCATTTCAAAATAAAAGGGTCACTCATTTTTATAGTTGGACGTGAAAGACATTTATTGTTCAATTCAAAATAGATTGTTCTTTCTATTAACTATTCATTATCTATCTTTATTCCATAGCCGATACTTATGCTTACTTCATAAGATAGAAAAGTATGGATACAGATAGATGAGCATCGCATATGGTATCATTAAAGATAAAAAAAGAAATGAAATAGAAGAAAAAAGAAAAAACGATGTGATTTTCAAGGGAATTTTGTTTTTTCACATTTCCATTACATCCAATGTTCGAAGAAAGAATAATTTGTACTGATTGGGGGCTTCATATCTTTATTCAATCTATGTCTACGGGCGGGATCTACTACCGTTGAATCGGATGCCATTGATAAGAATTAAAAAGGTTCCAATTCATATCTCAGTCTATTTAGATAATATATATATATATTATAAATGTTATATTTAATAAATCGAAAAGCTTAAGAACCCTTTCCTAATTTAGGAAACCAATAATGAATGTAACCTTTTCTATTAATTGATCAAGCTCGGAGATAGAGTCCACATAATTTAAATTGAAATTAAATCAAAGTAGTTAATCCGTTAAACAATACATTACTTGATAAAATAAAGGGAATTTGAGTAATTTCTCATTTTAGTTCTATGCGAAGTGACAAGTATTCTAGGATTTTTCATAAACACATAAACATAAGTTTGTTTTATTGGACTAGAAGCCAATCAATTCCAGAATTAGTTAATGACTCCGAAGAAACTAAATAAAAACTAGGTTTATTGGATCGAGTTATTGGCAGATCCTACGATACATATCAGAATAAAGTACTTGAATTTTTGGTATCATTCTTTTTCCTTACTATAATTGATATAAATATGGATAGAAATCACCGTATCGTATGTATATAGTAGAATAATTGAAAATTTCATATTTTTTATCTTAATAAATATCTTCGTTAATAACTAGGTAGTAGCTTTTAACTAGTAACTTGGTTATTTGAAGAATTGTAACTTCTTCATTTGAATTTTTTTTTTTTTTATTTGATTATTGCTCCTTCCGGAAGAAATAAGGGCTGGTGAATGGGAAACAATTAATAAGAATAAAAAAAGAAAGTTTGATTTTCTTATGGAACATACATATCAATATGCATGGATCATACCTTTCGCTCTACTTCCAGTTACTATGTCAATAGGGTTGGGACTTCTGCTTGTTCCGACCGCAACAAAAAATTTGCGTCGTATGTGGACTTTTCCTAGTGTTTCATTGCTAAGTATAGTTATGGTTTTTTCGTCCGATCTGTCTATTCAACAGATAAATGGCAGTTCTATCTATCAACATCTATGGTCTTGGACCATCAATACTGATTTTTCCTTAGAGTTCGGCTACTTGATCGATCCACTTACTTCTATTATGTCAATACTAATCACTACGGTTGGAATCATGGTTCTTATTTATAGTGACAATTATATGTCTCATGATCAAGGATATTTGAGATTTTTTGCTTATATGAGTTTTTCCAATACTTCCATGTTGGGATTAGTTACTAGTTCCAATTTGATACAAATTCATATTTTTTGGGAACTAGTGGGAATGTGTTCGTATTTATTAATAGGTTTTTGGTTCACACGACCGGCTGCCGCAAATGCTTGTCAAAAAGCGTTTGTAACTAATCGTGTAGGGGATTTTGGGTTATTATTAGGAATCTTAGGTTTTTATTGGATAACAGGGAGTTTCGAATTTCGAGATTTGTTCGAAATCTTCAATAACCTGATCCGCAATAATGGGGTCAACTCTTTATTTGCTACTCTGTGTGCCTCCCTATTATTCGTCGGTGCAGTTGCTAAATCCGCACAATTTCCCCTTCATGTATGGTTACCTGATGCCATGGAGGGGCCTACTCCTATTTCGGCTCTTATCCATGCTGCTACTATGGTAGCAGCAGGCATTTTTCTTGTCGCTCGATTTCTTCCGCTTTTCACAGTCATACCTTACATAATGAATCTCATTTCTTTGATAGGTGTAATAACGGTACTATTAGGAGCTACTTTAGCTCTTGCTCAAAGAGATATTAAGAGAAGTTTAGCCTATTCTACAATGTCTCAATTGGGTTATATTATGTTAGCCCCAGGGATAGGCTCTTATCGAGCTGCTTTATTCCATTTGATCACTCATGCCTATTCGAAAGCATTATTGTTTTTAGGATCCGGATCAATTATTCATTCAATGGAACCCATTGTTGGATATTCTCCAGATAAAAGTCAGAACATGGTTCTTATGGGTGGTTTAACAAAATATGTGCCGATTACAAAAAATACTTTTTTATTAGGTACACTTTCTCTTTGTGGAATTCCACCTCTTGCTTGTTTTTGGTCTAAAGATGAAATTCTTAATGATAGTTGGTTGTATTCACCTATTTTCGCGATAATAGCTTGTTTCTCAGCGGGGTTAACTGCATTTTATATGTTTCGGATGTATTTACTTACTTTTGATGGTCATTTACATGCTCATTTTCAAAATTACAGTGGCACTCAAAATAGCTCGTTCTATTCAATATCTATATGGGGGAAAGAAGGAACCAAACCAGTTAACAGAAATTTGTTTTTATCAACAATGAATAATAATGAAAAGGTTTCCTTTTTTTCGAAGAAGATATACAAAATGAACGGAAATGTAAGAAATCTGATACGCTCCTGTAGGATTTATTTTGAAAATAAAGACACTTCAACGTATCCCCATGAATCAGACAATACTATGCTTTTGCCTCTACTTATATTGGTCCTATTTACTTTGTTCGTTGGATCCATAGGAATTCCTTTCGATCAAGGAGTAATGGATTTTGATATATTATCGAAATGGTTAACTCCATCAATAAACCTTTTACATCAAAATTCGAACTATTCTGTGGATTGGTATGAATTTGTGACAAATGCAATTTATTCAGTCAGTATAGCCTGTTTTGGAATATTCATAGCGTCTATTTTATATGGGTCTGTTAATTCATCTTTTCAGAATTTGGACTTAATCAATTCATTTGTTAAAAAAACAGGCTCTAAGAAAATTTTATTGGACCGAATAATAAATGCGATATACAATTGGTCATATAATCGTGGTTACATAGATGTTTTTTATGCAACATGCTTAACTACAAGTATAAGAGGATTAGCTGAAGTAACTCATTTTTTAGATAGACGGGTAATTGACGGAATTACCAATGGTGTTGGTGTTGCAAGTTTCTTTGTAGGAGAAGGGATCAAATATGTGGGGGGAGGGCGAATCTCTTCTTATCTCTTTGTATATTTATCATATGTATCCGGCTTTTTATTAATTTACTATATCTATATCTATTCTTTTTGAATAGAATAAGAAGTGACTAGACTTGGTTATTTTTATCATTATACAATCTGGTCCTTTTTTCAAGCACATCCATAGTAAGAGATCCCTTGTTTAGAACTTCTATTCGGTTTATGAATTCATTGCTCAAGCTGTACCTTTTTTGTTCATTGGTATAAACCCAATGATTATACAGATCTTCGGGGGATAGTTTTTCGGTCGTACACAAAGACATCTTTCTTTGCATCATTTCCAAAAAAATCGATAAACTGGGTGGATATGTAAAAGATATTATTTGTTTTCCATCAACTGGACATACGTGAAAAAAATATTGTGACATTTCATTTCTTACAGCATTTTGAAAGACATTTTTTTTTATATATCTCAATGGACGATTACATCGTTTATAGTCGAAAAGAAGATTCACAAGAGGTTTTTCAAACCAGAAGAGGTCTTTATCTTCTTTCTCTTTAAGTATTTCTAACTTCAAAATTTCTTGCCTCTTTTTTTTTTCATGTAGTTTTTTTGGATCCTCCCTTTCTTCCGAACAAAGGGAAGGGTCTTCTTCGGTGGATCCCTCTTGTTCCTGTTTAGTCCCCTTCGTTTCGGAAGTTTTTTCTATTTCTACATCTGTTTCTTCCTCACTTTCCCCCCTTTCTTCCGTTTTTGAGGTTTCTTTCAGTTTCTTAGTGACAATAGGCGACGGTATTCTGCCTAAATAGTAGACACAGGTGATAAATAAGAGAATAGTAAAGATTCGAGCCATAGAATTTCTCAATTCTGACACAAGGTACTTATTAGATCGAATAAGTACATTCGATCTAATAGAATGATTTTGCCGTATCCAGAATAATACCAATCCAACCCATTTCATGAAGAAAATGTGACCAATTAACCAACCAACAAAACTACTTGTTACAAATAACATCTTGTTGTTGCATCGAAACATATAAATGTTGACTAATCTGACTAACGTTGAACTTGGTAAAATGAAATGGTTGAATAATTGAAAAATGAGATTATTCAGGAATACACATTGAATGCTGAGATTACGCATTGAATTTCTGGTAGTAGATCCATAATCCAAAAAGTGTTTGTGATTGTTCCAGAAGAAATGAAACAAAAGATACGGTAGAACTAGGACAGTTATTGTATGAGGTCTACCCAATGCTAGATGCAGAGGC